CAATTGACAGTATGACTTAGGGCGCAATATAATTTAAGTGGTCAAATACTATTTTGGTAAAGCACCTTGAATCCACTGGATAGTAAAGGATCTTGGATCCAACGCAGAACCCTTTGTGAATGAGAGATATAAAGACGAGAAAGACCAATGAAATCAAGTTTCAAGGTTGTAATTGAATGGTAAAGTTTGATTTGATTACCATTAACCTCCAGAATAGTTAACGAGTTTTTCGGTTTGATTCACATCTCCAAAAGGTCTGAGTTATATTAAGGTAAGGTGGCCAAAGGCCCCTATGGTCCAGTGGTTACGACCTCTCTCTTTCACGGAGAAAACGAGGGTTCAAGTCCCTCTAGGGGTATACCAATACTCAAGACTATAGGAGTGGGATTTTCTATCAAGTGATCCATCTTTGTCAAGTCCTTCTAATAGTCTACTCAGTGGGACTTTGTATTTTATATAAAGTGATATGTATTTGTCAAATCTGCCTGGGAGACGAAAGGAAGTTGATTATGGAACGTCTAAAATGAATTAGGCGTTGGGTCGATGCCCGAGTGGTTAATGGGGACGGACTGTAAATTCGTTGACAATATGTCTACGCTGGTTCAAATCCAGCTCGGCCCAACAATTTGTCAATCTACTATCAGATGGTAGAACCCTCTTGTTCTTAAAAAATACCTGATACGAAAAAATACCTGATACGAGAGAATAAAAAAGAATCCAAAATTTCTGCTAGATCTCTTCTTATTTCCCTGGGATTGTAGTTCAATAGGCAAGAGCACCGCCCTGTCAAGGCGGACGTTGCGGGTTCGAGCCCCGTCAGTCCCGACGGATCCAATAAGTACATCAATTCGCCTCTCGATTTTCTGTGAAAGAAGGGACAGAGAGCATAATTGAATTCCGAAGGGGTTTCCCTTCTTTTTTTCAGGATTCTGTCGAAGAAAGAACAAACCCTAAACTAAAAAATAACTAAAATAGTGAAGTTGATAGAATATTCCATCTTTTCTCCCGCGACTCATCTTTCTCATACTTATTTGTCTTCCAAAGAAATTTAGATCATTAAAATTTAGAACCTAATTCCTCTCTTTTTCCACTTCGCTTGTATTGTTTGTTGGGTTTTTGTAGTTGGGGCGGGTGGTTAGAGTTCGTTTGATGGTTCTATAAGGAAGACCTAAGGAAGGTAGGTTATAGAAAATAAAGAAAAGAAGGATAAATAAAGTAAAGGGGTTTTTGATTGGTCCGGGAATCCCATTTTGGATTCAGTATGGATAAAAGATGTTCGTATGTTATACTATTCAATTCTCGACGACGAATTAATTTAATAGCTCAGATATTGTTATTCATGATATTGATCCGATTCAAGATCATCGATAGGTAATGCATTCATTGAATTGACAGGTGAAAGATTTATCATCTCTATGGGATTAAATCCCGAGTTATTTTGAAAAAAAAACGATGAGATTATGGAAGTAAATATTCTTGCATTTATTGCTACTGCACTGTTCATTTTAATTCCTACTGCTTTTCTACTTATAATTTACGTAAAAACAGCCAGTCAAAATGATTAATTACTTTAAATGAAACTTGACTTCTGAATTCTTATCAATAGTTGAAGAAATCAAATGAAAAGTATTCTATTTTTGTTTTGCGCCTTAAATGAAATCAACGGGCTATAATCGGCGGTATTCTATGAGATCCGAGAGTATGGTAAGTAAGAAATTGATTTCTTACTTATCATACTCTCTATTAGTGTTATAGTAGTGTATAAAATTGTTTCTAATAAAGTTGGTATACTATATTAGCTTCTATCTTCAATATATGTAGTTATTAATCCATATATGGAATTTACGTAGGACCCAATTCTATTTCTTTGATACATCTATTTATTCCGATGAATCTGAAATAATTGTTTTGTTTTACTGTTATAGAATACATTGATCCACTATAATCCAATGGAATTTGGAAACGAAGATATTTTGATTTGAAAATGATTTCAATTCAAATCAAAAATGCGTTGCAGAACGATCTATAAAACAATTGATACCGTTTCATTCCTCAACTAAATTAGGAGTGCTTCTAAAGTCCACTTCTTCCCCATACTACGAGTGAAAGGGAAAATGTAAAGACTACCATTAAAGCAGCCCAAGCGAGACTTACTATATCCATGTGAATTATGTCCCTTATCTCTATGATAGAATTATTCCATTATTGCTCACTAATAATAGTAGAATAAATGGTCCAGAGTCAAAAAGGGATTCTGGGCGAACACTATTGATGAACCAATCAAAAAATCCATTTCAAAAATTTCTATATGATTTATAATCGGGAAAGACTAAACACAAGTAAAATAAAAAATCAAAACTACAAAGGAATGTTACTAATGGAACATCTAGTAATAAAATAAGAGGGCACATTCCTTTTTTTCTTGCCCTTCAAAGTAAAAATAAATCAATTGCTATCTATTACAAACTTTTTCCTATTTGATCTAATCCGTACCCTTTCCCGATTGTCTCTCTGAAGGAGTTGGGAGATAGTATATTATACTTTTGACGAGAGGTTAAAAAAAAAAAAAAAAAAAGAATCATTTTTTTCATGTTTTTTTCTATAAATTATCCATCTCAATCTAATAGTGATTGAATGCCTGAACACTCAGAGATTCTCGCGAGCCTATATATGTAGATTACACAGTATAGAAATAGAAAGAACTTCCCCCAACCAGTAGTTAAATTATCTCCAATCAAGACCCAATAAGTAGACATTACATTAGTAGTAGAAAGGAATCGGGAAGTCTTGCTTCGACCATTAAAATCAAACATTAAAATCAAATCTTTCTTTTCATTTTGGATTCAAAGATTTCCGATTTCCAATCTTTTACAAAATCCCCAGAACGGATGTTTAGAATCAACCAAGTATTAACAGTCCCCTTATTCTGTTCTGGCTGGGTAAAATTAGGTTGAGTTATATCAGCAGAACAGAATAAGAGATTCCGATTCGTTTGCTGATGAGGCGGCACCCGGATTTGAACTGGGGAAAAAGGATTTGCAGTCCCCCGCCTTACCACTCGGCCATGCCGCCAAAACGATACACAATAGGAGAAATTTTTACCTTTTTTGTTGGATTACTCAATTTTAGTTTATTGTACTTGCATCCCCTTTTGAATCCTTTTTCTAACTAAACTTATCAAAATTAGAAAAAAACCCTTTTCCCCTTTTGATTGTCCCTTCGATTGATTGTATAGTATCTCAAAACACACAATGCCAAAAAGCTTCCCCTCACTTTTCTATTGAAAAATCAAATGTATATTTTCACTCAAAAAAACCAAAATTTATGACAAACGGGATATTCGTTGACTGAGAATTCGTCAATAATTCTTGGATTTGAATCTAAAATTTGGTTTGCCAAACGACATAAGAAAATACAAATTGATACATACTTGATTTATCCTTTTCTTGATTTATTCTTTTGAATCAAAAATCCTTCTCAATTTCCATTATAACAAAAATGATAAGTATATGTAAACCCCAGAACGGAAATTGTTACACGGGTACTAAATTGGCTATTTAGAGTATGTTGCCTATAAATAAAAAAATGAAGGGAATTTTTTGTAACAAAAAAAGGCCCGGCTGGGTATTGACCGGGCCAGGCCAAAAAGGCACTTCGAATAAAATAAAAGCAAGAAGGTCTTCTTTTTTTATCTTTCTATTTTGATCTTTCGAGCATCTAAATGGAATTGCTAATTCTATAATAACGATAAAGAATGTGAAAGAAATACTTAATTTAATCCTTACTTGATGTGTAATGTAACATAGTAATTATCTTTTTCAATTGGGAGAGATGGCTGAGTGGACGAAAGCGGCGGATTGCTAATCCGTTGTACGAGTTATTCGTACCGAGGGTTCGAATCCCTCTCTTTCCGTTGATGACTTTCTATTTTTTTTCTAGTTAAGTGTGTGGAATAGCTAAAAGAAAATAAAAATATGAAGAAAATTGTAAAATAAAGCAAGAAAAACAATTTATTCTTCACGTCCAGGATTACGTCCTGGATCATTGGATAGGAATCCAAAGATGAAGAGAGAAACAAAGAATATTACTACTGTGTAAACGAAAAGTTTGAGAGTAAGCATTACACAACCTCCAAGATCATTTTTTGAAAAAGAAAAACGAGAGAAAAGAAAAGATAATAGATCCTCCATTTTTATATCACATATCTTATTTTGACACCAAGAAATGAATTCTAAAATAGAAAAGAATGTTCAGAAATTCAAATGAAGTTGTGAAGTTGAAATTTTTCAAAAGAGTCTTTGATTACCAGAAATCACTTTCATACCCCCAATTAGATGTTGTAAGCGACCCTAAGCTAATAAGGTATTTTGCCGGAAAGGAAAAAGGATTAAAATCGGGAAATGGAGCGAGCCGGATTTCTCACGGCTATTCGATCATTTCAATGTTTGAATTGAAGGTTCATACTGTCAGACTTATTTGATCTTATCAAATGTTCTCATTTTTCTCGAATAAATCATGAATTCTACATGAATTCTATAAGATACTATTAAAGATCTTATCGAAAACTTACAGCAGCTTGCCAAACAAAGGCTAAAAGAAAAAAGAACAGGGGTATTACTGGCATAACATCTACGATTGGATTCAAAAAAGCATAGGCTTCGGGCAATTTGGCGAAGAAAAGACTACTCGGATAAAGGGCAGAATTAAGACAGATCAAACTAAAGATATTAAGCATAACAGACATTTTTTTCGTCGAGATAATTGCATTTTGATTGAGTTATTGATATAAGGAAAAATGAAGAAAGTAAGGTAGACAAAAAAATCCTTCTTTTTCCACTCAATCAAAAATCCTCCAATTCTCAAAGGAGACTAGAAGAAATCATACTTTCATACAATATCTTAATTGAATTATATGTAATGATCAATAAATTAAGTTGAATTCTAGATATACACATGTCAAAAGCCTAGCAACGAATCTATAATATCTATAATAAATTCTATAAAGAAGAAAGGTTTTCTATAGATAGTTGGACTGGAATTGACGAACACTTAATACCAATATTATTCTTTATTAGTATTAGTGTCCAATAAAAATAGAAATGGGGCGTAGCCAAGCGGTAAGGCAACGGGTTTTGGTCCCGCTATTCGGAGGTTCGAATCCTTCCGTCCCAGAGCATATCCCCTGTACCCGAATACTTCTTTTTTGTTCAACAAGGTTCTGTTTCACGGTCTAATATTGGATAGAATAGTATTCCTCTTTCTTTTTTTTATTTTGAATGATTCTTTTCGGAATCATATCTGAATTTTTCACAAACTGAACTAAATCGAGTTCAAATGACATGCAAAAGTAACTAAACCCTTTTGATAAAGATAAGATGAGATGTAGAAAGATTACTTAACCTCAGGTTCAAATATGAAAATACATATAAAAGAGGAAGTGCTTAGCCTATAGGTATGTATTGTTATCAGGTATGTATTGTTATCCTATTTCAGTGACAAAAAGTCTTTCTATTTTTGTGAAAAAGGGTTTTCATACTTACTTAAAAAATGAAAATTTAAATATTTAACAATTATATTTATTTTCATTTTAAATATTTAACAATTATATTTATTTTCATTGTTCGATCTATTTAGATTATTTGCTTTACATCATTGAGAATTCCATTCGAAAAGAAAAAATGATCTTTATTATGATAATCAAATGGAGTCTTTACTGTAAAACTTGGCTCAAATCATGATATAGAAGTAAGAAACTTTTTCAAGTATAAAGATTTGTAATGATTCTTTATGGATTGAATCTTTGGGAAGTTTTGGGAAGTTGGAATTAGTAAGTCTATCTTATTGAGTCACTTGAAGAGGCAGAGTCAAATAGAATTTATTTATTTAGAATTTCTTTATTCGTGTGATTTCTGTTAGTTATGTTATTTCTCTATTTAGATTTCTGGATATTTCTGTTAGACATTTTTTGAGATAGAGATTTATATCAAAATGTTCCATTCATACAAAAAAGCCGGGGTCTTGCTAATATTTATTCATAAAAATATTGATTATCTATGTAGCTGTAGCTAAGAAAAAAGAGAAATAACTATGTCTCTGTACCGACTGAACCAATGACTATTCATGATTCCATAATTGAATCAATTCCATACCGGTTCGAAATTAGAGGAATGTTATGGTAAAACTTCGTTTAAAACGATGTGGTAGAAAGCAACGTGCGACTTGAAGGACACGATCCGTTGTGGATTCTTATTCTTACATCCACCATTTTATATAGGAATGAAGGTGCTCTTGGCTCGACGTCGTTTTTCTATTCTACTAGAACCCTTCTTTTTTTATTGGGTTGTAATTGTAATGTAAATAGTTTGCGATGGAGCTCGAGTAGAAAGTATTGATTAATTTCTCAGGGGCAACGATCTAGGGTTAATGCCAATCAATAAATTGGAACAACTTCGTAAGTATATCTTCGATATAGAAATCGAAAGGATCCGATTCGAGCAAATTTTAAACAAATTTGAAAATCCAAAAATTTTTGTTGGAACGGCTAAAACTTTTCGATTCACGGTGTATCGTGCACGAATAAACCATCGGTATGATTCTTTGATAGAAAGAAATCACAAAAAGGGGTATGTTGCTACCATTTTGAAAGGGTTAAGAAGCACCGAAGTAATGTCTAAACCCAATGATTTAAAACCAAGATAAAGGATCCCAGAACAAGGAAACGCCACTTCAATTGTCTCACGGATCCAAATACAGAATCCAAATCTATTTTAAACGAGACGAAAAAGGGAGGGTTAAAGACCACTCAAAAAATAAAAAGATTAATATCTTTAAGATATTTTAAAGATATTTTAGAATTCTTGAACTTGAGTTATGAGTACAAATGATTTTTTTTCAGGAAGAAAGCTAAAAAAAAAAAAAAAAAAAAATGACTATGAGTTAAATTATAGACTAATTTTTTTATGGAGTCCTTTCCTATTTATTATAATTTTATCCATAGACAAAACTTCTAATCATTTTTTCTCGAGCCGTACGAGGAGAAAGCTTCTTATACGGTTCTAGGGGGGGGTTTCTTTTTCATCTACATCTATCCCGATGAGCCGTCTATCGAATCGTTGCAATTGATGTTCGATCCCGAAGAGAAGGAAGAGATCTTCGGAAAGTGGGTTTTTATGATCCTATCAAGAATCAAACTTATTTAAACGTTCCCGCTATTCTCTATTTCCTTGAAAAAGGCGCTCAGCCTACAGGAACTGTTCAGGATATTTTAAAAAAGGCAGAGGTTTTTAAGGAACTTTGCTCTAATCAAATGAAATTCAATTAAATTAAGGAAATAAAAACTAAGGATAGGATAGTGATTTCTATATCATTTTGGATATCTTTTCTATACTATGTTTTTTTATTTCCTTATTTTTTTTCTTGCTCTACTTATTTTCTTGCTATCTTCGTATCTATTTATCATTGCTTTTATAGAATCTTTTTCTAAGTAAACCTTATTTGGTGGATCCTTACAAATATAGAAAATTCTGACATTACCTGCAGTTTTCATTCGAACTCTAATACCAAGTAAGAAACAAGGAATCGAAGTTCGTTATTCGACTTATTATATATGGATTCAATACACTATTGATTGCATAAATCCTTTTTCTACTTTATCTTTATTTATTCTCCACCTAAACTAAAAATTTTAGTATATATGCATATTCAGTGCCAATCCAACACAAGTCTTTTTTTTTTCCTTTTTTTCAATTTGAGTTCTTGTACTTTTTCCATCGTATTCTTTTATTAACCTTTATATTGACAATATTGTATCGAACAAATATAATTCATCGTGATAAGCAGCTCTATTTATTTCTGTCCCATAGGTTTTAGGTTTGATTTTTTACCTGTTGATTCAAATGATGGGTTCGTTGGATTAGCGTTGCTACTCGGATTTTTGGTTGAAAAAGTGGATAACCTAGAAATAGGGGATAGTCCAGCATTTTTTACATTTCTTTCTTTTGATTTATTTCTTTTTCGGGAAATTTTTTCGTAGATTACGTAGATTTATGGTTTGATTTAATCATTTTTTTATTCTGTTTATTCTGATTGTATCTACATATCCTTTTTCTATGTGGGTTGCTAACTCAACGGTAGAGTACTCGGCTTTTAAGTGCGGCTAGGATCTTTTACACATTTAGATGAAGCGAAGGATTCGTCCATACCATCGGTAAAGTTTGGAAGACCACGACTGATCCTCAAAGGGAATGAATGGAAAAAATAGCATGTCGTATCAATTAAGAGTTCTGAGAATATTTTATTCTTTCCGGCTCAAGACAAAGCCTTCGTTTAAATTATTCAAAGGGGCAAATAGAAGTCAATTTTAAGTTGGGTCGAATTAAGAAATGGATAGGGCCCCATGGCTTCAATTAATTTCATTTTGATTATAGGGAAAGAAAAAGCAACGAGCTTCCGTTCTTAATTTGAATGATTACCCGATCTAATTAGACGTTAAAAAAATATTAGTGCCCAATACGGGAAGGCTTTCTCCCAGGAATGTATTCTTGATTTTTTAATGAATCCTAAATATTACCATCCTCCATTCCATAATGGAGAAGTATGTGTATAAGAAACAGTATATTGATAAAAAAATTTCCAAAATCAAAAGAGCGATTGGGTTGAAAAAAGTAAAGGATTTCTAATCATCTTGTTATCCTATAATGAAAACAAAGGAAAAAGATAGGATAGAGAATCTGTTGAGAATTTTATCTGTATCCGAGGTATCTATTCGGTTTGTACTATAATACCTTGTTTTGACTGTATCGCACTATGTATCATTTATAACCCCCAAAATCCTCTACCCTTAATTTAATTTAAATCAAATTTCAAATGGATAAATTCCAAAGCTATTTAGGGCTAGATAGATCTCACTACTTCTTATATCCCCTTATCTTTCAGGAGTATATTTATGTACTTGCTCATGATCATGGTTTAAATGGATCGATTTTGTTGGAAAATGCAGGTTATGACAATAAATCCAGTTTACTAATTGTGAAACGTTTAATCATTCGAATGTATCAACAGAATCATTTTATTCTTTATGTTAATGATTCTAAACAGACTCCATTTTTGGGGCACAACAAGAGTTTTTATTCGCAAGTAATGTCAGAGGTTTCTTCAACCATTATGGAAATTCCATTGTCTCTGCGATTAATATCTTCCCTAGAAAGGAAAGGGGTAGTGAAATCCGATAATTTACGATCAATTCATTCAATATTTTCTTTTTTAGAGGACAACTTTTCACATTTAAATTATGTATTAGATATACTAATACCTTACCCAGCTCATCTGGAAATCTTGGTTCAGGCTCTTCGCTATTGGATAAAAGATGCTTCCTCTTTGCATTTATTAAGATTCTTTCTTCATGAGTGTCATAATTGGGATAGTATTATTACTTCAAATTCAAAGAAAGCCAGTTCTTTTTTTTCAAAAAGAAATCACAGACTATTCTTCTTCCTATATACTTCTTATGTATGTGAATATGAATCTGGCTTCCTCTTTCTCCGTAACCAATCTTCTCACTTACGATCAATATCTTCTGGAGCCCTTATTGAACGAATATATTTCTATGGAAAAATAGAGCATTTTGCAGAAGTCTTTGCCAGGGCTTTTCAAGTTAATTTATGGTTGTTCAAAGATTCTTTCATGCATTATGTTAGGTATCAAGGAAAAGCAATTCTTGCTTCAAAAGGGACGTTTCTTTTGATGACTAAATGGAAATATTACTTTGTCAATTTCTGGAAATCTTATTTTTACCTGTGGTCTCACCCAGGAAGGATTTATATAAAAATAAACCAATTATCCAACCATTCCCTTGACTTTCTGGGTTATCGTTCAAGTGTGCGGCTAAAGCCTTCAATGGTACGCGGTCAAATGCTAGAAAATACATTTTTAATCGATAATGCTATTAAGAAGTTTGATAGTATTGTTCCAATTATGCCTCTGGTTGGATCATTGGCTAAAT